AGAGGAATAATTGGGACTAGGGTCTCGAATTTATTAATAGAAGTATCTATTAGAAATGAATTCTCTAGCATTTGAATCCTTACCACCGAAGTGTTTAGTCGTACACTTGAAAGATAGCCCAGAAAATATAAGGAATGATTGTATAATTGGTTTATATGGATCCTGTCCGGTAGAGACCACAAGTAAAAATGACATTGCAAAAAATGGACAAGGTGAGATTTCCATTTCTTCATCAGAAGATGAGTCCCCTTTGAAGCCAGAATGGATTTTCCTTGATATCTGACATAATGCATGAAAGGGTCCTTGAACAACCATAGGGTCTTCTGAAAATCATTACGAAGCACTACTACAAGATGTTCTATTTTTCCATAGAAATGTGTTCGCTCAAGAAAAGTTCCAGAGGATGTTGATCGTAAATGAGAAGATTGTTTACGGAGAAACACTAATACGGATTCACATTCATATACATGAGAATTATATAGTAACAAGAAGAATCTTTGATTCTCTTTTGAAAAAAGAGAAATGGATTTCTTTGGAGTAATGAGACTATTCGAATTACGATACTCGTGGAGAAAGAATCGCAATAAATGCAAAGAGGGGGCATCTTGTATCCAGCAGTGAAGGGTTTGAACCAAGATTTCCAGATGGATGGGATGAGGTATTAGTATATCTGACACATGATTTAAATGTGATAATTTGTCCTCGAAAAAGGGAAATATTGAATGAATAGATCGTAAATTATGAGATTTTGCTATTTCTTTTTCTTCTAGGGAAGATACTAATCGCAGCGAGAATGGAATTTCCATAATGACTGCAAAACCCTCTGATACCATTTGAAAATACAAATTCTTGTTGTGCCCAACGAAAATAGATTCGTTGGAATCATTAACCGAAAGAATCAAATGATTCTGTTGATGCATTCGAGTAATTAAACGTTTCACAATTAGTGAACTGGATTTATTGTCATAACCGAAATTTTCCATAGGTTCGTAAAAAATCGATCCATTTAAACCATGATCATGAGCAAGTGCGTAGATATACTCCTGAAATAGAAGCGGATATAGGAAGTGTTGTTGCCTAGATCTATCTATTTCTAAATATCCTTGTAATTCCTCCATTTGAAATTATACAAAGGCACGGGGGATTTCTTGGGTTATCAAATGATACATAGTGCGATACGGTCAGAACAGGGTATATAGTAAGAAAAGAATAGATACCCCGGAGACGGGGAGTCCAATGAACGGATCCTCTCTCTTTCCATCCAATTTGTTTGTGTTCGTTATAGTTACAAGAGATGGTTAGAAATCCTTTATTTTTGCAACCCGATCGCTCTTTTGACTTTGGAAGAAATTCTCTTTATCAGTATACCGTTTCTTCTACACATTCGTCTCCACTCCATAATAGAGAAAGAATAGTTAATAGTTAGGATTCATGAAAAAAAAAGGAATCGATGATCCACTCACAGGAGAACCCTTTCCCGCATCAGGCACTAATCTATTTTTAACGTCTAATTAGATCGGGTAATCATTCGAATTATGAACCGAGCTCGTTGCTTTTGGTTTCCTTATAATTGGAGCCATTAGGGCTCTATCCATTTATTCACTCGACCAAACTGTGAATTGATTTGGTACCGTTCCAAGAATCAAAACAAGATTTTCTACCGACCCAGGAAGTATTCTCAGAGTTCTCCATTTATACGACATGCTGTTTTTTCCATTCATTCCCTTTCAGGATCAGTCGTGGTCTTACAAACCATACCAATGGTATGGACGAATCTGTTGCTTCATCCAAATGTGTAAAAGATCCTAGCCGCACTTAAAAGCCGAGTACTCTACCGTTGAGTTAGCAACCCGTATAAATATGGTGTGTAGATACGATCGGAATCAAAAATAAATAAATAAAGAGATTGGATTGCCCTACCCCATCAAAACATTGAACTAGCAACAAATCGAAAAGAAACATTTGATGATCAATTATGAACATCAAAATGTTCAGATCAGATTCAAATACAACGGATTCACGGATAAATATAGATAGATGTAAAAATTTGTGGACCCTCGATCATTTTTTTTTTCATTATCTTAAGAAGATACTTCTTGTGTCACAGTGAATCCGGCGAACCTAGTGAAGTAAAGAAACAAACTTATGGGACGTAGATAAATAGATCTATTTATCCACGATCGAATTATATTTGATCGATACACCATTGTCAATATAAATTGAATTTTGAGAAAAAAAAAATGAAATAAAGAAAATAAAGACTTGTGTTGGATTGGCACTACATAGATAAGAAATGAAGTGTGGGGGGGGGGAATAAATAAAGAAGAAGTAGGAAAAAAATCTCTGGTTTTCAATAGAAGTACAAACAATAGCAAGATTGATCCCTTATTTCTTCGTAGAGTCCCAACGAAAACCATCTGATTGATGGCAATCCCCTCAATTGCCAGTTATTTCACTCAATCTTTTTTTTCTATTTCATAAATTTTATTTCGTTTGATTAATTCGAAGTTCCTTAAATACTTCGGCCTTCTTTGAAATATCATGAACAGTTCCTGTAGGTTGAGCGCCTTTTTCAAGGAAATATAGAATAGCAGGAACATTTGAATAAGTTTGGTTCTTTATCGGATCGTAAAAACCCACTTTACGAAGATCTCTTCCTTCTCTTCGGGATCGAACATCAATTGCAACGATTCGATAGATGGCTCATTGGGATAGATATAGATGAACAATGCCCCCCCTAGAAACGTATAGGAGGTTTTCTCCTCGTACGGCTCGAGAAAGAATGATTCGAATTTATGTATTGTATATAGTGACAAATGGATCCATAAAATCATCAATTAGATTAGGATTTGAGTCGTTTTTTTTTTGGAAGGAATAAAAAAAAAAAAAAAGAAATCTCATTCGTACTCATAACTCAAGTTGGGTAATTCTCAAAGAGCTCGAAGGGAAATCCTTAGACATTTATTGAGCCGTCTCTAACCTCTTTTGTTTGTCTCGTCTAGAATCGATTTTCCTTTCTCATTCTGATCTAGTTATTGAGACAATTGAAAATGGCGTTTCCTTGTTCCGGTATCCTTTATCTTTGCTTTGAATCATTGGGTTTAGACATTACTTCGGTGATCCTTAATTGTTTCAAAATGGCAGCAACATACCTTTTGTTCTTTCTATTGAAGAATCATACAAATGGTTGATTCCCCTGTGATACACTTTTGATAGAAATAGTTTTACCAATTCCGACAAATTTTCCTTTTTTTGCTTTTTTATTTGAAACTTGTTCGAATTTGCGATTTCTATATCGAAGATATACTTACGAAGTTGTTCCAACTTATTGACTGGCACTAACCCTAGATCCTTCCCTCTGATAAATGAATCAAGAATTTATGCTCGAGCTCCATCATGTACTATTTACAACCCCCCAAAATGGGGTCCTGGTGGCAAAGAACAAACTATGTCGAGCTAAGAGCATCTTCATTGATATATAAAAAAATGGTGGATGCAAGAATCCACAGCCGATCATGTCCTTCAAGTCGCACGTTGCTTTCTACCACATCGTTTCAAACGAAGTTTTACCATAACATTCCTCTAATTTGGACCGGTATGGAATTGATTCAATATGGAATCATGAATAGTCATTGGCTCCATCGGTGCATAGTAGTCCATACTTTCTTTTTATATATGTATGAATAGGTATTTCTCTGGGGAAATCTCAGCAAAAAGCCAAATTAACCCATATTCTGTTATAGGAATGAAACACATTTATAAAAAACACGAAGAAATTAGTTGCTTAACACTTATTTACATCTACATCTTCAACATATTGTTATATTGTTCGGGACGATCAATCATGAAAGATCCAATTCCAGTTCTTTCTCGAACAACTAAACTAAAGACGAGTCTTTAATTCGATTACCAATACTGGAATTACCAATACTGGAACAAAATAAAATGAGTCATTAACCAAATATTCTAATGACCCGGAAAAGTCGCAAGTGACTCGGTCGCAAGTGACTCGATAGGATAGATTCACCAATCTCACACTTCTTCGAATAGCGAGGATTTATAAGGTAAGGAATCATAAAAAATAAAATGATTTCAAGAATTTCCTACTTCGACATCATTATCATTACTATAAATAAGTTTTCCTGTAAAGACTGAATTTAATTTGATCTCTAAATCAATCAAATCAACAAGTCGGCACAATCACAACGAGTAACTAAAAAGTTTAGCAGATATCTCATTGATTAAAGAGACGCGAATTCGATCATCATAAGAGAAATCCATGTTTCTTTTCCAATTGAATCATCAATGATTTAAATCGGATGGATGGGTCGAGAAAAAAATCCAATTTAGTTGTTTTCATGGGGATGGATAGAAAAGAGCTCATGGAAGATAAGATTAAGGTCGCTATTCTTTCATCTGATTGAGAAAATCCAAATCGTAGGAGTATGAACTTTCCGTATCCATCAGATACACCGAACAATTGTCACCGGGGGTCATCGTGTATATTTAAGAGATCACAAATCTTTTTCACCGAAACCGAAATACCGGTGTCACTGAAATAGAACAATAAAACTACATATGGGCATGGTTCATTTTCTACGGATTTTGCTTTATTTCAGGTTCAGAAATTTTTCCATTTCCATAAAGATAAACTAAAGTGAATGGAATCTATGAATCCCCCCCCCATCGTTACATTGATTTCCAATTATTCATTGGAGCCTGATGCAAAATAAAAGCAATTAAGTCCAAAGAAAATACATCTGTTCCGTATTGAACTTTATTGTTTGTTAATGAGATCCGGATGACACAGATATTGATTGAAATTGATACCTTCCTTTGCTAATTAACTCGTATCTACACGAATTCTATGGGGATCATGAATCATACTCAAAGCCAATCAAAAAAAGATCCTCTTATGGGATGCTATACCATCTTGTATAGGTACAAAGCCGAATGGGTCCAGATTAATTCGTTGTTTCTATTTTATTTTGCCCCACCCCAGTCTTAGGAGCTTTAATCCCAGTGATGGAATTAGTACCAAGAACTCCTCCTGTTTAGAATTCAGGATCCACATAAAATTAGTCATTTACCCCTATTTACTTTACCTTTCTTCCGCATGTCGACTCAGAATGCATCATGTGGGAATCCAAATTTGATAAATAGGGGGCATAAAGTTTCTCTAAATGACTAACTAACTTCAATATGAATATGAGCGGGGGGGAGACGGGCATACGCTGAATGGCCACCCAATCTTTTTTTTTTTGAATGGAACTTTGATCTTTGTTCCCATCCTACCTATATCAAAAAGATATTTATTTCCATACACGTGTCATTGACACTCGATTCTGTTTCTGTTTGTGAGAAACAGAAACAGGATCGAAAGGTAGGATATGATTCTTCTCTGAATCATTAGAAATCAGAAAGAAAGATTGGATCACATTGTATCCAACATTACACTCTTAAACAGAGGATTGTTAAAGAAAAGAGCACAATCTTTGTTCTGATAGAATCGGTCTGGGACGGAAGGATTCGAACCTCCGAGTAACGGGACCAAAACCCGTTGCCTTACCGCTTGGCCACGCCCCATTGAGATTTCTATTTGACACTAATAACACTAATATGGATATTGGTTGTTCGTCAATTCCAGCCCCAATATCTATGGAATAGGTTGTTGCTAGGATTCGACACGTGTAGATGTAGAATCAAAAGAAATTCATTGATCATTATCTATAATTCAATTAAGATATTGTATGAAAGTATGATTCCTTCTATTCTCATTTGAGAATTGAAGGATTTTTGATTGGGGGAGTTCAAAGAAAAAGAAGGATTTTTTGTTTGGCCTATCTTCTCTTCTTTCTTCATTTTTCCCCAACTCACTAATAATGAAATTCTCCACAAGAGCGAAATTTTTGTTATGCTTAATATCTTTAGTTTGATCTGTATCTGTATTAATTCTGCCCTTCATTCGAGTAGCTTTTTCTTCGCCAAATTACCCGAGGCTTATGCTTTTTTCAATCCAATCGTAGATGTTATGCCAGTCATACCTGTACTCTTTTTTCTCTTAGCCCTTGTTTGGCAAGCTGCTGTAAGTTTTCGATGAGATCTTTAATACTGTCCTAGAAACATTCATGATTGATTCGCTAAAAAAGGAAAAATTCTATTCTAACAATTGATAAGATCAGATAAATCTTACATTATGAACTCTCGATTCAAACATTGAAATTCTTTTGGATAGCCGCGATGAATCTGGATCACCTCATTTTCTCATTCTGACTTTCCGGAGGTCAAAGACCTTATGTATGGTCCCTCACAATACCTAATTGTGGGTATGAAAGATCATTTTGGTAACGAAGGAATCAGAATCTTATTACAAATGAATTCCTGCAAATTCCTTTCTTTTCTAGAAACCACTCCATTTCTTGGTGTCAAAATGGGATATGTGGTACAAAAATAGAGAATCTATTCCCTTATTTCCCCCAAAAATGATCTTGGAGATTGTGTAATGCTTACTCTCAAACTCTTCGTTTACACAGTAGTGATATTCTTTGTTTCTCTCTTCATCTTCGGATTCCTATCTAATGATCCAGGACGTAATCCTGGACGCGAGGAATAAAATAAAAAAATCAGAAGTTTTTCGTTGCTTGATTTCTGAATTTTCTTATGATTTTCTCTATTCCATACATTTAACTAAGATAACAAGGGCTCGAGATTTTTTCGAATTCGAAAGATAACTCTCAAGTGATCAGAGGGAGCGGAGAGAGAGGGATTCGAACCCTCGGTACGAATAACTCGTACAACGGATTAGCAATCCGTCGCTTTAGTCCACTCAGCCATCTCTCCCAATTACAAAAGGATAATTCATATGTGGCGCGTGAAGTAAAGATTGATAAAAGTCTTTCTTTATCTTTCTTTTCTTTATTCTTTTCTTTATCTTTCTTTTCTTTATTCTATATATATACGAATTTTATCAGCAATTGCATTTAGATAAGGATTCGAAACAGATATCTCCAATAGAAAGAGTACCTCTTTGATTTCGTACGAAAGGTTCTTTTATTCCCCCGGCCTGGCCAGTACCTATACCTAGCCAGGCCATTCCTTGTTTTGTTCCAATGAATCATAGATCAAATGATTTATCTGATTTGGAAACGAAAATACTTGTTATTGAAGCAGCAAGAAGGGCTATTTCCATTCCTATGACAGGAGTGTCATTTCTTATTATTCTTTGTTTTTCCTTTTATCGATTGACTTACTTTACTGGAATAAAAAAAAATGGAGTTATGGATTCTTCCACAATTCAACTTATTTTTATGTTCCGACTTCAATGGCTCTTTCGGGCCGGAACTGTCAGTAACGATTCCCCCAGCAAAAGAAAAGATATAACTTGTTATTTAAATGAACCTTCTTCTCCTATTTCATTAAGTCCCCCGTCGGAACACGTCAGCACTCACTCCAATTTTCATGATTCTGATCCTATCTTGATTACGTCTCACTCCCTTGTTC